ATCATAAGGAATTCGAACAACTGCTTCAAATACAGTATCAGGAAGTACCGCTTGTGGAACCTCGATATCCACGGGCTTATTAGCTAAATGGCAATTGGCACATACAATACGTCCAGTTGCTTCTCGCGGATTTTCATAACCCTGCTGTGCAAAAATGGGATACGCATTTGAAATGGGTGCTCGAGTTATTATATATATCATGAGCGATACGGAAATGGATCGAGTAATCTCTTCCTTTATCCAAGAAAAGGCTTTTCTAGTTTGCATGGTCAATCATTGATCCTGACAATTTCTACAATAAAATTAGGTAGGTCACTGGTATATATAGTTCCCTATCCATGATTCTGCTATTTACTGAAATAATTTTCCTGGAATATAGGAAGAATCCCTGGGTGGGTAGAAAGAAAAAGAAAAGAATAAGTCAATTTTTGAATGTTTAGTTTTTGTACAAAATAACAAACTTTATAATTGGATCAGTGGATCGTTTTTTCAGTCATTCATTGAATGATAAATCACTACAAGTGACGGAGATACGCGATTTAAATAACGGAAAATCCAATATTTTAAAATTGTATCTAAAATGACTGGAAAAGTGGAAACAAGACCGGATATAATTTGATCGTTCTGAGCAAATCCAAAATCTTTATAGACAGAACCAATCATTAGTTCCCAACCATGGGTCGAATGGAACCCTATACATAAATCAGTTAATAAAAGAATAGAAAAAGCTTTTATTGTGTCACTTAAGTTATATAGGAATTCTTGAACCCAAGAGTTAAGAATAATAAATTCTTGATTACCTAGAATAGAATAACCACTTAGAATAACGAAACAGATTATATTTGTCGAGAAGTGAAAAATCGTATGGATACGATCTTCGTTGTGCGTCTTGATCAATTGGATGGTTTCTTTATAGATTCCGGTACGAAGATTTTGTAGACGTGTTTCCGGGTATTCCTTTAGCATTTCATCCAAGAGGAACAGTTCCTCGAATTCTATGAATTTTTTTAGAATACTCTTTTCTTGAATATCATTCAAGAAAATTTCGGATTGCCTAGGATTCCACCAATTAGTAACCCAAGATTCCAGACTTTTCTTAAATGCGAAAGAGATGCACCAGGGCAAAAAGACTATAGATGTAAGATATAGAAGGGGAATGAATGCTTTCTTTTTTGCCATTTTTCGTCTTTAATGAACTCAGCTTCACCTCATTCGTCAACTCTATATGATAATAATATTTCTATCAAGCATAAGTTCTATTACAAGATATATAAATCTATAATCTATTCCCGCGTTTTTTTATTTGCAATTCGGAAGTTAGTCCTTGAATTTAGAAAGAATACAGAAATAGAATAAGAAAGCGAAAGAGTCCACTGCCAATTCGAATGAAGAAAAAAATACTGTTTCCAAAGATATTAATTGCTAAGATTCGAAGCAATTACCCCTTTTGATGAATGCACGAAAGAGCACTTCGCGTAATGAATATTAGTCGGATTTCGAAACCAAAGAATGCCCTTTCTTTCTATCAAAATATCCAAATTTCGAAAAAAAAAAATTCAATTCAGTTCATTTTTTTTTTTTCAAAATACTTCAATTGGTACACGCAAGAAATAGGCCAATTCTGCAGCTTTTTGTTCAATTTCTCGTGGAGTCAAATTCTCGTCAGTACGAGTCAAGGGAATGGCCCCCTGTCCTACGATTTCCATATAAAGAACACGACGAGTATAAATACCCTCTTTAACTTGTATTCTGATGGACTGAATGTCTTTCATAAGGAATCGGAGAAAAATACGACGATTTTTTCCAGGAAATCCCCAACGAAAAATACACACTATTCCCCCTTTTCTATCGAATCGATCATAACCACTACCTACATTCCACGAAATTGTACACCACAAATAAGAACTAATAAACAGACCCGCGATTCCATAGAAAGACATCACGATTCCTTGTGGAAAAAAAAGAATTTGCGGAGACGGAAATAAAGATAACAAATTCCTACCAAGATAACTGGAAGTTCCAACCAATAAGAACCCTAATGAACCTAAAAAAAGGATAAAGGCCCAGCAGAAATTACTTGTTTTTCGGGACCCCGTTATAAGTTCTATCCATATACGTTCTGATCGCCAACTCATATTAGATCCAGTTCTATTTTATTGGAATTGGGAGAATAAATAACCCAACCAAATGAATTTGACTTTACTTTTCTTTGTTTCCGAAATAACTTTCATCAACTAGCACTATTTTGATGTAAACCTTTACTTTAACAGTAATTCATCGAATTTCCAGATCGAAAAATATGAGATTTGTCCCTACTGCCCATATCTAAAAAATCTTGTTTTTTTGAACATGAAGAAATAAAGAAGCCATTGCAATTGCCGGAAATACTAGGCCCACTAAAGGCACAAAAATAGAGGGTAAGTTGCTGAGAGTTGTCATAGAATGGGTACCTCGATTTAATATTTGTACCTGTTATTTTTTTTTTTATTGTTATAAATATTGTTATAAAGAGAGTCTATAATCACTAGAATTCATATATACTTATACTAAGTATATTTTGTATAGCTAAGTGAATATATATATATATTGAGTATATAAAATGAGTAAGTATATAATATATAATAACTAAAATATATAATAACTAAATCGAATATACTAAATAGAATATATATATAATAACTAAATAATATAAAAAAAATCTAATTTAATTTAAATTAAATATTAAAGTAAATAAAAAAAATAAATAATAATATTTAATTCAATATAATAATATTAAATTCAATAAATAATATAAGTATAATATAAGTAATAATAAATAATATAAGTAATGTAAGAAAAAAATAAATAAATAATATAAGAAAAAGTACAAATAGAATCTAATAATAAATATAAGGAATGTAGAACTAAATAACTACTCACTCGCCATAACACAAAAAAATAATTTTTTAATAATTTAAAGCTCTGCTTGATTTTTAATTTGGAGTCAAAGGAAAGAAAGCATGGAGCTGAAATAACTCACTAAGAACCCCCTTTAAAGGATTACGCGGTACGATTGAATCAAATAAACCCTTATGGAATAAATATTCAGCCGCTTGTGAACCTTCGGGTACTGTCTTATTCAACGTTTGTTCAATTACTCTTTTACCCGCAAATGCAATGTAAGCATTGGGTTCGGCAATAATGATATCCCCCAACATACCAAAACTAGCTGTCACCCCACCAGTAGTAGGAGATGTAAGGATCGATACATAGAATAACTTTTTATTTGTTTGATAATCATATAAAGCAGAAGATATTTTAGCCATTTGCATCAAGCTCAAACTCCCTTCTTGCATACGTGCTCCTCCGGAAGCACATACTAGAATAAGAGGTAAAAATCGATTGGTAGCATATTCGACCAAACGGGTGATTTTCTCACCTACTACGGATCCCATACTACCCCCCATAAACTGAAAATCCATAATCCCAATTGCTACAGGAATACCGTTTAGTTGACCTGTGCCCGTTTGAACAGCCTCAGTTAATCCTGTCTTTCTTTGATAAGAATCAATACGATCTTTATAAGGTTCCTCTTCCGAATGAAATTCAATGGGATCCAGAGAGACCATGTCATCATCCATAGGATTCCAAGTACCTGGATCAATCGAAAGTTCGATTCTATCTGAACTGCTCATTTTCAAATGATATCCACAGTGTTCACAAATATTCATTTTTGATTTAAAAAATTTCTTATAATTTAATCCATAACAATTTTCACATTCAATCCACAAATGCTTGTATTTTTGAGTTTCATCGAGATCATTAGAACTTTCTCTTCTAGTTAAATCACTATCATTTGTATCATTCGTGCTAGTTATTATACTGGAACTCTCGCTTTCACTACTATTTCCGCCCTTACCACAAATGGAACTAGAAAAGTAACTGTCATTGTATTTGTCACTATCACCTAAAATGTAACTATCAATACGGATTTGAGAACGAAGATAACTGTCAATCCAACTATTAATGTTATTATTCCAACTAGATTTAGTATCATACATGTAATGATCATAATGGGGATCATCACTCTTAGAGACATTATTCAGATAGCTAGAATTCTTATAACTATAAAAAAAACTTTCTGGTTCACTTAGAAAAGAATGATCATTGTCAATCTCCAAAATTTGATTTTCAATATCAAAATCTATGGAATAACTGTTCCTGTTACTATCCCTAACTAAAAAAGTTTTATCAGATAGGAAATTCCAGATGTTCCTGACGCCGACTAAATAATCAACATTACTGTAACTAGAATTGTCACTATCACCCCAACTATGAATGTTTTTATCCATATCAGTTATAATTGGGTCTTCACTTCCACTGGTATTTTCAATAGGACCAAAACTATCCATTGATTTACTTAACCCACACCTGTATTCTAACTCCCTATTCAACAACATAGAATTGAACCACCATTTTTCCATAGAGCTTTCTTTCCTTTCCTCTTTTTACATGAAAATACAATAGATGAATAGTCATTCGATGAAAAATTATAGAAATATTTGATTCAAAATATTATATTGGATTTATTTACTATCAAAAAAACAAAATAAGTATATAAATCCAATCACTAGGATTAGTAACTAATAATAATAACGAGTGAGTGGGTATTAAAAAAAATGATTCTTTTTGATGAGAACCCGGAATATTATTTCACTATATATGTCACTCTATGTGCTGGAACTCTATGTGCTGGAACTCTTTTTTCAATTCTATTATATTCTTTATATTTTTATATTAAATATATAATAAATAAAAAAAAAAAAAAATTATTGAGTAGTTTCCCCCCTGTTGTGTGAAATTCACATCGAAAAACGAAATAGTTGTTCTCCCTTATGAATCGGAAGAACTTTTTTCGTAAAATCTCGTCTGCTTAATATTAATAAGTTTCTTTTCTATTCCAACACGAAACGAAAAGAAAAAAAGGCAATATACAGGATGGGTAACAAAAGTTATGATTT